TATTTTATATATGAAATTTTAGTATTGAAATTAATTTATAAATTTTTTCTACTGAATTTTAGGCTTTCCTGTGCCAAAAAAATGTGAAGTTAAATATTTACATATTATATATAATATGTGGTGACATAAGTTAACTTTACTAAAACTTGTTAACTTTGATACGCTTAGTCGAGCCTTCCTTGGTTTTGGGGTTTGTCAAGGAGAACAGGATTTAGTGAGCGTAGGGGGTAGGGGGGTTTGTCGCGCAGAAACCAAAAGGGGGTATATAGTATAAGGTTGTATTGAGTAAGGATATGTATGCACTTGATATAAATTAATGTAATTCTTATGTTATGTCTTTTAATCATTAACCTATATTATTAATAACAAGAAAATGCTCTACCATAATTTAATATTTGTGCCTGCACTCTGAAATGTTGATGAAAAGCAAACCAAAAAGAGAACCCCTATGCATATAAGAGAACGCCCGGCTTGGTGGGTAACGAGACATATGTACCACACCATGAATCAGATGCCAGTATAGATTTGAATATGGGGGTTTCGCATTCCCATGCTCGTGAAATGGGAATCAGATGCCAGTAATAATTCATAGTTTATCACCCTCCACTTTTGTCCCTGATTCTATCATGGATATTATGCAATTATATAAACTGGTTGGTGGTTTCTTACTACATTAATTAATCCTAAGTAGATGTTTGTTGGGTAACGCAAGGAAAAATTTGAGGACGATTTTTAAGGGAATTAAGAACTTACCCATCTTATAATAATAGAATTCTGAGTGTTGACGTTATGCTTTATGTATCTCTTAGAAGTTAGTACTTGCTTTATGGTTCAAATAAATTTTTGGTGATAATACATAGATGTACTAATACATTAATGTAATATTATGCATATATGTACTAAACCATATAGTACAGAAAATAGTTTAATTTAGAACTCTGGCTTTGGGAGCCAGGGGTGAGAGTTAGAATCTCTTTTTTCTGGCACTAGGGAGGGGTTTAACCTCCGATCTTCGGATTACAAGACCGATGCTTTGAGTTAAGCTACTAGGGCAAGCTCATTCTAATGCTTTATTTTCTACTCATCCTGCTAATGGCATTAAAATTAGGAATAGTGCAAAGTATAGGATGGAAGCGACTTGTCCAATGATGATGAATGGGTGTTCGACTGGTATCCCCCCAATCCATGTAAGGATTACTATGTCTGCGACTAGGGCTCAAAAGAGGAATTGGGTAAATGGTCGAAATGTTAGTCCTCGTTGTTTAGATGTGTGGAGAATTGGTACAACTATTAGGACAAGAATAGAGGATAAAAGTGCTAGAACTCCTCCTAGCTTATTAGGGATTGATCGTAGAATGGCATAGGCAAATAGGAAGTATCATTCAGGCTTAATGTGGGGAGGGGTGACTAATGGGTTTGCGGGGGTAAAGTTGTCTGGGTCCCCTAGAAGATTAGGTGAAAATAATGCCAAGGATGTAAGTGCTAGTAGTATAACTGCAAACCCAAATAGGTCTTTGTAAGAAAAATAAGGGTGGAATGAGATTTTGTCTGCGTCTGAATTCAGGCCTGCTGGGTTATTTGATCCTGTTTCATGGAGAAAGAGCAGGTGAATAACTGTGGCTGCGGCAATAACGAACGGGAATAGGAAGTGGAAGGCGAAGAATCGTGTTAGTGTTGCATTATCTACAGAAAAGCCCCCTCAGATTCATTGAACTAGGGCGTCTCCTATATAGGGGACTGCTGATAGGAGGTTGGTAATTACTGTTGCGCCTCAGAATGATATTTGTCCTCATGGTAGTACATAGCCCACGAAGGCTGTTATTATTACTAACAGTAGTAGGACTACTCCAATGTTTCAAGTTTCTTTGTACAAGTAAGATCCATAATATAGTCCTCGGGCAATGTGTATGTAAATACAGATAAAAAAGAATGATGCTCCGTTGGCGTGAATACTTCGGATTAGTCATCCGTAATTTACGTCTCGGCAAATGTGTGCTACTGATGAGAAGGCAGTGGAGATGTCAGATGTGTAGTGTATAGCTAAAAATAATCCGGTGAGGATTTGGGTTACTAGGCATAGTCCTAGTAGAGATCCAAAGTTTCATCACACTGAAATATTGGAGGGGGCTGGTAGGTCAACTAGTGCGTCGTTAGCAATTTTAATTAGGGGGTGTGTTTTTCGTAGGCTTGCCATTAAGGGTTCTTATAGTTGAATAACAACGGTGGTTCTTCAAATCATTGGCCTCGGTTAGAATCCGAGTAGGAATTTATGACTTATCTTGTATCATTACTGTTGATGGCTTTAATTGTTGGTTTGGTTGCTGTGGCTTCTAATCCTGCGCCTTATTTTGCTGCTTTTGGTTTAGTTGTAGCAGCTGGGGTTGGGTGTGGGGTGCTTGTCGGCCATGGGGGGTCTTTTTTATCTTTAGTCCTTTTTTTAATTTATTTAGGTGGAATGCTCGTTGTGTTTGCTTACTCAGCGGCTTTGGCTGCCGAGCCTTTTCCGGAGGCGTGGGGGGATCGTTCTGTGGTTGGGTATGTTATAATTTACTTATTTGGTATAGTTTTAATGGTCGGTTTATTCTGGGAGAGTTGGTATGAGGGGTCTTGGGTTGTTATTGATGGTTTGAAAGAGTTTTCTATATTACGAGGAGATACTAGTGGTGTAGCAATGATATACTCGTCTGGCGGGGGCATGTTAGTTATTTGTGCGTGGGTGCTGTTGTTGACTTTGTTTGTTGTATTGGAGCTGACTCGTGGTCTTGGGCGTGGAACACTTCGTGCAGTTTAAATAACTGTTAGTAGGATGGCAAGGGTTAAAGTAAATAGGAAGATTGTTAAATATGTTTTAATTATTCCTCGTTGAATATCACTGACGGCTTTGGCCATCTTGATTTGTGTAGAGGATGCCCCTTTTGGCCCAATGGTTTCAAATCAGGTCTGGTCGACTAATTGCGTAGCAATTGATTGTCCTAAGGTTAGGTTTAGCTTAGGGATAAGTCGGTGGATAATTGCGGGAAAATAGCCTAGTATATTGGAGAAGTGGTGGGGGGAGGTTATTGGGTTAGTTTTGAATTGTTTACCGGTTAGTATTGTTAGCTCAATAGCTACTATTAGGCCAATAACTGTTACTGCAAGGGCAGCTATTTTAAGAATTATGGGTATGGTTATAATAGGCGTTTTAGAGGGTAAAAAGTTTGATGTAATAATGAGTCCTGCGATAATACTTCCTCAGGCTAGTCGTTTAATTGGATTAATCACTGATGGGTTGTTTTCATTAATAGGGGAGAGGGGTAAGAATCGGGGGGTGCCTATGGTGACGAAGAAGACTACTCGGAAGCTATAAACAGCGGTGAAGGATGTGGCAATGAGTGTTAGGGTTAGGGCTCAGGCGTTTAGGTAAGAGGTATTAAGGGCTTCAATAATTGCGTCTTTTGAGAAGAAGCCGGCTAAAAATGGTGTCCCTGTTAGGGCCAGGCTGCCGATGGTTAAGCAAGTCGAGGTGAATGGTAAGAGGTTTTGTAGGCCCCCTATTTTTCGGATATCTTGTTCATCATTTAAGCTGTGAATAATGGATCCAGAGCACAAAAATAGTATTGCTTTGAAAAAGGCGTGGGTGCAGATATGTAAAAATGCTAATTGAGGCTGGTTGAGGCCAATGGTGACCATTATGAGCCCTAGTTGGCTGGATGTTGAAAATGCTACGATCTTTTTGATGTCATTTTGTGTCAAGGCACAGGCGGCTGTGAATAGGGTGGTTAAGGCTCCTAGGCATAAACAGATTGTTAATGCCAGGTTATTGTCTTCTATGATCGGGTGGAGTCGAATGAGGAGGAAGATACCTGCGACAACTATAGTGCTGGAGTGAAGTAGGGCAGAGACTGGTGTAGGACCCTCCATGGCGGAGGGTAGTCATGGGTGGAGGCCAAATTGGGCTGATTTGCCAGTTGCTGCCAGGATTAGGCCGATTAGGGGAAGTGTCATGTCAGAGGTTTTTGATAAGTAAAAAATTTGTTGAATTTCCCACGAATTAAAGTTTATGGCAATTCAGGCCATGCTTATAATTAGTCCAATATCCCCTACTCGGTTATACAGTACGGCTTGGAGGGCCGCTGTGTTGGCGTCTGCTCGTCCGTATCATCAGCCGATTAGAAGGAATGATATAATTCCCACCCCCTCTCAACCAATAAAAAGTTGAAATATATTGTTGGCGGTTACTAGAATGATTATGGCTACTAGAAATAGAAGTAGATATTTGAAAAAGCGGTTTATGTTTGGGTCAGAGTGCATGTACCAGGATGCAAATTCAAGGATGGACCAGGTTACGTAGAGGGCGATGGGTGTAAAGATGAGGGAGTAGTGATCAAATTTAAAGCTGATATTGATGTCAAATAAAGTAGTATTTATTCAGTGTCAGTTGGTAACAATAGTTTCGGTTCCTTGATCTAAGAATATTATAAGTGGTAGGAGGCTAACTAAGAATGCGGTGCTTACGGCAGTTTTTACATGTGTTGTTGCTCAGTCAGGGCTTTTTGGGGTTGAGTTTAATGTGGTGAGTAGAGGATAGACAAGAATTGTAATGACTAGAATTAGTGAGGATGATAAAATTAGGGTGGTTGGGTGCATAGCTTCCACTTGGATTTGCACCAAGAGTTTTTGGTTCCTAAGACCAATGGATGAGCTGTTATCCTTTGGAAGCGTAAGGGAGCCACGGAGTTTAACCGTGGGTATAAGTATTAGCAGTGCTTATTGCCTCTGGCCTCTCTCGGTGAGTAAGGGGATTTTAACCTCTATCTTTAGAATCACAATCTAATGTTTTGAATTAAACTATACTTACTAGTGGCATCAGCCTCACATGAGTTCGGGTTTTGTTACGAGTAAAATAACTGGAAGAAGGTGAAGTACTATTAGTAGGTGTTCTCGGGTATGAAATGGTGGCAGCCCTGTAATATGATTTGGTGTTGGTCCTCGTTGGGTTATTAGGAATAAATATAAGGAATAGCCTGCTGTAATTAATGTTCCTACTCCAGTAAGAATAATGGTCCAGGGGGATCAGTTAAAGAGGGTGGTGATAATTATAAGTTCGCCTATTAGATTGGGGAGGGGCGGTAGTGCTAGGTTAGCTAAGTTAGCAACAAATCATCAGACTGCTGTTAGTGGAAAGATTATTTGGAGCCCTCGGGCTAAAACTATAGTTCGGCTGTGGGTTCGTTCGTAGGCGGTATTGGCTAGGCAAAATAGTGCGGAGGATACTAGACCGTGGGCAATTATTAAAATGATTGCGCCTGTAAACCCTCATGGGGTTTGAATTAAAATGCCCCCTGCTACCAGGCCTATGTGGCTGACAGATGAGTAGGCAATTAATGACTTTAAGTCTGTTTGGCGTAAACAAATTGACCCGGTTATGATGATACCTCATAGTGCTAGAACAATGAAGGGGTAGGCTAGTTCTTTTGAGAGTGGGTCCAGCATAACTATTATTCGTATTATACCGTATCCCCCTAGTTTTAGTAAAACTGCAGCTAGGACTATGGATCCTGCTACTGGGGCCTCAACGTGGGCTTTAGGGAGCCAGAGGTGGACTCCATAAAGGGGTATTTTAACTAAAAATGCAATGAGGCACCCTGCTCATCAAATGTTGTGGCCCCATGAGTCAAGTGTGAGGGGTTGAGAATACTGTAAAATTAATATTGAGAGAGTTCCTGTTGTCTGTTGAAGAAGGAGTAGGGCAACTAAAAGTGGTAGTGATCCTGCTAGGGTGTAAAATAAGAAGTAGGTTCCTGCATTAAGGCGTTCGGTTTGATTTCCTCATCGGGTAATAATAATTAGTGTGGGGATAAGGGTGGCCTCAAATATAATGTAAAATATAATGATTTCTGTGGCCCCGAATGCTATGATTAGGAAGGTTTGTAGAGAGGCCAGGAGGGTAATGTACAGGCGTTGCCGGTTAATTGGTTCAAGGTAAACATGGTTTTGACTAGCTAAGATTATTAATGGTAGTAGTCAGCAGGTGAGCACTAAGAGGGGGGTTGATAGTGGGTCTGTGGCTAGGTAAATATTAGAGGCTGATCATCCGGTTTCTGATGCCCATTTTAACCAAGAAAGGCTAATGAGGGCAATTAGTAGGCTTTGTGCAGTTGTTGTTGTTCATAACCATTTGGGGGATGAGAGTCAGATTGTGGGAAATAGCATGACTGTGGGGATTAATACTTTTAGCATTGTAGTAAATTAAGGTTCTGAAGGCGGTCAGTTCCGTGGGTTCGGGCTGTGGCGACTAGAAGGGCCAGGCCTGCACTAGCCTCGCAGGCAGAGAAGGCTAGAAGCAATATAGGTGCTGTGGAGAATGCGGTTGATTCAAATTGTAGGGCTCAAAGGGCTAGTGCAATAAATAGGGATAATATTATTCCCTCTAGGCAGAGTAGGGCAGAGAGTAGGTGGGTGCGGTGAAATGCTAGGCCCATTAGTCCTAATGTGAAGGCTGAGCTAAAGCTGAAGTGTACGGGTGTCATAAGGGGGCCGTGGAATTAAACCACGATCTTCTGAGCCGAAATCAGAGGTCTTTTATTGGACTAACCCTCTATTCTGCCCACTCTAGGCCTCCTTGTATTCACTCATAAACTAGTCCTAGTGTAAGTAGGATTAGTACTGCTGTGGCTCAGAAGAAGGTTCCGGCGGGGTTGTGGAGTTGATCTCCTCAGGGTAGAGGGAGAAGTAGGGCAATTTCTAGATCAAATAGCAAGAATAAAATAGCTACTAGAAAGAATCGGAGTGAAAATGGAAGGCGGGCAGATCCTAAAGGGTCAAAGCCACATTCATAGGGTGAGAGTTTTTCTGCGTCTGGGTTTATTTGTGGCAATCAAAAAGATACAATTGCTAATACCAGGGAGAGGGTGATTGTGATGGCCAAAATTGTAATAACTAAGTTCATTATCTTTCCTTGGAGTTTAACCAAGACTGGGTGATTGGAAGTCACTCGTACTACTTAAATACTAGAAAGATATGAGCCTCATCAATAAATGGATACGTAGAGGAATAGTCACACTACGTCTACAAAGTGTCAGTATCATGCGGCGGCTTCAAAGCCGAAGTGATGTTCAGATGTGAAATGGTATTGGATTTGGCGAAGTAGGCAGACGGCTAGGAATGAGGTTCCAATAATAACATGGAGTCCGTGGAATCCTGTGGCTACAAAGAATGTTGAGCCGTAAACTCCGTCTGCAATTGTAAAGGGTGCTTCATAGTATTCTATGGCTTGCAGGGCAGTGAAATATAGGCCTAGTAAGATGGTTAGTGTGAGGGATTGAATAGCTTGTTTACGTTCACCTTCTATTAGGCTGTGGTGGGCCCATGTTACTGTAACCCCCGATGCCAGGAGGACAGCTGTGTTAAGCAGTGGAACTTCAAATGGGTCTAGCGTGATAATTCCTGTTGGGGGTCAGCATCCTCCTAGTTCTGGGGTGGGTGCCAGGCTTGAGTGATAAAAGGCTCAGAAGAATCCGAGGAAAAAGAATACTTCAGATGTAATAAATAGAATTATTCCGTAGCGCAAGCCTTTTTGTACCGGGATCGTGTGGTGGCCTTGGAAGGTCCCTTCTCGGATAATATCTCGTCATCATTGGTACATGGTAAGGAGTAAAAGAATTAGTCCAAGGGTTAAAAGTGTAGTTGAGTGGAAGTGGAACCAGATTGCTAGGCCGGATGTCATTAATAGAGCTCCGATTGCGCCGGTTAGTGGTCATGGGCTTGGATCAACCATATGATATGCATGTGCTTGGTGGGCCATTAAACGTTCTCTTGCAGGTATAGGCTTAGGAGAAGGACAAATACATAAGCTTGAATTATAGCTACCGCGACTTCTAATAGTGTGAGAAGGAAGAGGACGGCGGCAGTTAAGATTGCTACTGTTGGCATTATTGGAAGTAGTACGAATACGGCAGTGGCGATTAGTTGAATTAGTAGGTGACCAGCAGTTAAATTTGCTGTTAATCGAACGCCTAGGGCTAAGGGTCGAATAAACAGGCTAATTGTTTCGATGATGATGAGTACTGGAATTAAAGGAATGGGGGTACCTTCTGGTAATAGGTGTCCCAGGGCAATAGTTGGTTGATTTCGTATCCCAATAATGACTGTAGCTAGTCATAGTGGCACGGCAAATCCTATATTTAGTGATAATTGTGTTGTAGGGGTGAAAGTGTATGGTAGTAGTCCAAGCATGTTAATAGTAATTAAAAATACTATCAATGAGGCTAATAATAGCGCTCATTTGTGGCCTCCCACATTTAATGGTAATATAAGTTGGTTGGTGAATCGATTAATAAATCATCCTTGAACCGTAATTAGACGGTTATTAATTCATCGGGATGATGGGGTGGGAAATATTACTCAGGGTAGGGTAATTGCGATTGCAATTAGGGGGACACCAAGATAAGATGGGCTTGCAAATTGATCAAAGAAGCTTATTGCCATGGTCAGTCTCAGGGTTCAGTTTTGTGTTTTTCGGAGTCCAGAAGGGCCGGTTCATTGGGCGAGGTGTGGTTTATTACTTTAGTAGGAATAATAATAAGAAATACTAGTCATGAGAATACTAAAATTGCAAATCAAGGAGCGGGGTTTAATTGAGGCATTTCACTAGAGGTGGTTGGGAGGCACCATTCTTTGGCTTAAAAGGCCAACGCTGAGGCCCGAATTTAGCTTCCTAGTGAGGCGTCTTCTAGTATAAGTGATGATCAGTTTTCGAAGTATTCAAGAGGTACTGCTTCTACTACAATGGGTATAAAGCTGTGGTTTGCTCCACAAATTTCGGAGCATTGTCCGTAAAATACTCCTGGGCGAGAAGCAATGAAGGCTGTTTGGTTTAGACGCCCTGGGACGGCATCTATTTTTACCCCAAGAGAGGGGACGGCTCAGGAATGTAGGACATCTTCAGCTGAAACGAGTACTCGGATTGGGGACTCCATTGGGACAACCATTCGGTGATCTGTTTCAAGTAATCGAAATTGTCCTGGACTAAGGTCTTGGGTTGGGATTATATATGAGTCAAAGCCTAGGTTTTCGTAATCAGTATATTCGTAGCTTCAGTATCATTGATGGCCTATAGCTTTAATTGTTAGGTGTGGGTCATTAATCTCATCTATAAGATAAAGAATTCGTAAGGAGGGAAGGGCGATTATAACAAGAATTACAGCTGGTAGTACGGTTCATACAATCTCGATTTCTTGGGAGTCTAAGATGTACTTGTTTGTAAGTTTTGTTGATACTATTGCGATAATAATATAAAGTACTAGGGTGCTAATTAAAAATACGATTATTAAAGCGTGGTCATGAAAGTGGAGAAGTTCTTCTATAACGGGTGATGCCGCGTCTTGGAATCCTAATTGTGTGGGATGTGCCATTAAGCTTGAAGCTTAAGACATGCAGGGGTTTAACCTACTATTTCACCTTGACAAAGTGATGTAATTTACGGGTTTACTAATGTCTTTAAAAGGAAGTGACAGAGTGGTTATGTGATTGGCTTGAAACCAGTAGATGGGGGTTCAATTCCTCCCTTCCTCGTTAATTTGATCGAACTTGGACAAATGCAGGTTCTTCGAATGTGTGATATGGAGGGGGGCATCCGTGTAGCCATTCAACATTTGTTATGGTTAATTCTACAGATGAAACTTCTCGTTTTGCGGCAAAGGCTTCTCATAAAATAAATAAGAACATAATTACTGCTACTAGTGAAATTAGTGATCCGATAGAGGATACTGTATTTCATAGGGTGTAAGCATCTGGGTAGTCTGAGTATCGACGTGGCATTCCTGCTAGGCCAAGGAAGTGTTGGGGGAAGAAGGTGAGGTTTACACCTACAAATATTACTCCAAAGTGGATTTTGGTTCAAGTGCTATGAAGGGTGTAGCCCGAGAATAGGGGGAATCAGTGCACGAAGGCTGCTATGATAGCAAATACAGCTCCTATTGACAGTACGTAGTGGAAGTGTGCTACGACATAGTACGTGTCGTGTAGTATAATGTCTAGTGATGAGTTGGCTAATACAATTCCCGTTAGTCCCCCTACTGTAAAGAGGAAGATGAAGCCGAGGGCTCAGAGTATTGGTGTTTCTCATTTAATTGATCCCCCATGGAGTGTAGCTAATCAGCTAAACACTTTTACGCCCGTTGGGATGGCAATAATCATAGTTGCGGATGTAAAGTATGCACGGGTGTCTACGTCTATTCCAACGGTAAACATGTGGTGGGCTCAAACAATAAAACCTAGTAGGCCAATGGCCATCATTGCTCACACCATTCCTATATACCCAAACGGTTCTTTTTTGCCTGAGTAGTAGGCTACAACATGGGAGATGATACCAAATCCGGGCAAAATTAAAATATAAACTTCTGGGTGGCCAAAGAATCAAAATAGGTGTTGATAAAGAATAGGGTCCCCTCCTCCTGCAGGGTCAAAGAATGTGGTATTTAGATTTCGATCTGTTAGGAGCATTGTAATTCCTGCAGCTAGAACTGGAAGAGATAGGAGGAGGAGAACAGCGGTTACAAGAACAGCCCATACAAATAATGGTGTTTGATATTGAGAGATGGCTGGGGGTTTTATATTAATTGTTGTTGTGATAAAATTAATTGCCCCAAGGATGGATGATACACCGGCCAAATGGAGGGAGAAAATAGTTAGGTCTACGGATGCGCCCGCGTGAGCCAGGTTGCCAGCCAAGGGTGGATAAACTGTTCACCCTGTACCGGCCCCGGCTTCAACGCCAGATGAGGCTAGTAGCAGAAGAAATGATGGGGGTAAAAGTCAGAAGCTTATGTTATTTATTCGAGGGAATGCCATGTCGGGGGCTCCAATTATTAGCGGAACAAGTCAATTGCCAAATCCGCCGATAAGAATAGGCATTACTATAAAGAAAATTATAACAAAGGCATGTGCAGTAACAATGACATTATAAATTTGGTCATCGCCGAGGAGGGATCCTGGTTGGTTGAGTTCGGCTCGAATAAGTAGGCTAAGAGCGGTACCGACTATTCCGGCTCAGGCACCAAATACTAAATAAAGGGTGCCAATGTCTTTGTGGTTGGTAGAGAAGAATCAGCGTGTGATTGCCACAGGTAGGATGGCCGAAATTAGGCGGTGGGTTGTAGCCCCGAAGATAGAGGTTTAAGTCCTCTTCCTATCAAGCCCCGTGGTGGAGTACACATTAGATTGCAAATCTCAAGACGCAGATTAACGTCTGCCGGGGCTTTCCCGCCTTACCCGGCTAACGGCGGGAAAGTAGATGAATGCTCGCTGGTTTGGGCGCTTAGCTGTTAACTAAGAGTTTGTAGGATCGAGGCCTTCTCATCTAGGAAGGCCTTAGCTTAATTAAAGTGTCTGAGTTGCATTCAGAAGATGTGGGATAAAGTCCCGCAGGTCTTAATCAGGGACTAGGAGATTTTAACTCCTGCTTAGAGCTTTGAAGGCTCTTGGTCTAATTTATCCTAAGTCCCTAGGTAATTAGTATTAGAATAGCCGGGGTGATGGGTAATAGTCCCAGGGTGATTGTTGTTGATAGGGCTAGGGTAAGTGTTGATTGGGTTGTTTGGGTTCGTCATGGTGTTGTGGCATTTGTTGTGCTAGGGGAGATAGTGAGGGTCATGGCGTAACATAGTCGTAAATAAAAGTATAGGCTCAGTAGGGCAGCGAGGGCTATAATTGTTGCTGTGAGTGGGAGTTCTTGTTTTGTTATTTCTTGTAAAATTAGTCATTTTGGTATAAATCCCGTTAGTGGTGGGAGGCCTCCCAGTGAGAGTAAGGCTAGGGCTGTTGTTGCTGTTAAAATTGGGGTTTTTGATCACATTGTTGTCAAGGTACTAATTTTTGTGATTGATGCCATTTTTATTGAGAGGAATGCTGTGGCTGTTATAAAAATGTATATGCTTAGTGCGAGAAGTGTCAGATGGGGGGCGTATTGTAAAATAATTAGTATTCAGCCTATGTGTGCGATTGAAGAGTAGGCTAGGATTTTTCGGATTTGGGTTTGGTTGAGTCCCCCTCAGCCTCCGATTAATGTGGATAGAAGTCCTAGGGCTGTGAGTATTAGTGGGTCAACGGTTGGTGCTACTTGTATGATTAGTGCAAATGGGGCTAGTTTTTGTCAAGTTGAGAGAATTAATCCTGTAAGTAAATCAAGTCCTTGTAGTACTTCTGGTAGTCAGAAGTGTGTTGGTGCTAAGCCAATTTTTAATGCCAGGGCGGTAATTGTTATTGTTGAGGCAAGGGGGTGGGATAAATTATTAATGTCTCATTCACCCGAAATTCATGCGTTTGTTGTTGCGGCAAATAAAATTATTGCTGCGGCGGTTGCTTGGGTTAGGAAATATTTTGTGGTCGCTTCAACTGCTCGCGGGTGATGTTGCTGTGCTATTAGGGGGATGATTGCCAGGGTATTAATCTCTAGTCCTATTCAGGCAAGGAGTCAATGGGAGCTGGCAAAGGTTAGGGTGGTTCCTAGTCCTAGGCTGGATAGGAGGATGGCGAGTACATAGGGGTTCATTGATAGGGGAGGGATTTTAACCGTCATGTTCGGGGTATGGGCCCGAAAGCTTAATTAGCTGACCTTATCATAGAAAGTGGTGTAGAGGAAGCACCAGGAGTTTTGATCTCCTGAGTATGGGTTCAATTCCCTTCTTTCTAGGAACTGGGGGGACTTTAACCCCCATAAGCCACTCTATCAAAGTGGTCCTTAGGAATTCAGGCACGGTTCCTTACGGTTACAGCTGTGGGGGAAGTCCTGCAAGTGCAATTGGGAGGGCGGTGTGTCATAAGACTAGGGCCAGAGTTAGGGGGAGGAAGTTTTTTCAAACTAAGTGTATAAGCTGGTCGTATCGGAATCGGGGGTATGAGGCTCGAACTCATAGAAATATTACTGAAAGAAGTGCAGCTTTAGTTATTAGGTTGATTGTTGTTAGTTCCGGGATAGATGGAATGTGTGATGCCCCTAGGAAGAGAATGGCTGATAAAGTGTTTATTAGTAGGATGTTAGCATATTCGGCTAGAAAAAATAAAGCGAAGGGTCCACCAGCATATTCTACATTGAAGCCGGATACTAGTTCGGATTCACCTTCAGTTAGGTCGAAGGGTGCACGGTTTGTCTCTGCTAGTGTGGAAATGTATCATATTGCGGCTAAGGGCCAGGCGGGGATTAGTAGTCAGATGCTTTCTTGTGTAGTGTTAAATATTTGTAGTGTATATCCCCCAGAGAAGATAATAATAGAAAGTAGAATTAATCCTAGGCTTACTTCATATGAAATTGTTTGGGCTACGGCTCGAAGGGCACCAATCAGTGCATATTTTGAGTTTGATGCTCATCCTGAGCCTAGAATAGAATATACTGCTAGGCTTGATAATGCCAGGACAAATAGAATACCTAAGTTGAGGTCTGTAACTGGGTGAGGTATTGGTATTGGCGCCCATAGTGTTATGGCTAATGTTAGTGCAAGTATGGGGGTTGCTAAAAATAGAAATGGGGATGCTGTAGATGGGCGGACTGGTTCTTTAATAAATAGTTTCACCCCATCGGCAATTGGTTGGAGTAGACCATAGGGGCCTACAATGTTTGGACCTTTTCGTAGTTGCATATACCCTAAGACTTTTCGTTCAAGTAGTGTAAGGAAGGCTACGGCCAGAAGGACGGGGACAATGTATGCGAGTGGGTTAATTAAGTGGGTTAGTAGAGTGTTTAGCATGAACTAAGAAGAGGATTTGAACCTCTGGCTGAAAGGGCTTAGGCCTTTTGCAATTACCATGCTCTGCCATCTTAGTGTGGCCTTATTTTGGCAGGTGTTTGGGTCCCCCTTTATTTAATTTAGTTGTTTTCATTAATTAGGGGTAAGGCGTGCTTTTAGCATGGGCCTCTTTTTTCCGGTCCTTTCGTACTAGGAAAAATGACTTTACAGATAGAAACTGACCTGGATTGCTCCGGTCTGAACTCAGATCACGTAGGACTTTAATCGTTGAACAAACGAACCCTTAATAGCGGCTGCACCATTAGGATGTCCTGATCCAACATCGAGGTCGTAAACCCTCTCGTCGATATGGACTCTTGGAGAGGATTGCGCTGTTATCCCTAGGGTAACTTGGTCCGTTGATCGGCCCGGGTGGCCGGATCATAGTTGGTCAGAATTTCTGTGACTTGGAAATGTCTTTCTTGGTTTTAGGATTTAGTCCCAATCCACTTGGAGGATTTTTTGTTCTCCATGGTCGCCCCAACCGAAGGTAAAATTCCATTATACTACTAGGTTTATGCTTTTTAATAAGTTGTTTAACGTAGTTGGGTTTGTACCTTAAGCTCCAAAGGGTCTTCTCGTCTTGTATTTTTATACCCGCTTCTGCACGGGTAGATCAATTTCACTGACTTGAAAGGGGAGACAGTTAAGCCCTCGTTTGGCCATTCATACGGGTCTTCATTTAAAAGACAAGTGATTGCGCTACCTTTGCACGGTCAAAATACCGCGGCCGTTAAACTTGTAGTCACCGGGCAGGCTGGACCTCCTATACATAGGGGTTTGCAGGAGGCGATGTTTTTGGTAAACAGGCGAGGCTTATGTTTGCCGAGTTCCTTCCTTTTCTTTTAGTCTTTCCCTGATGCACTCCAGTGTGGGGTTAACGATTTTAGTATTGTGGGGTCTTCTTGATTTTATTTGTTGCTAACATTTCCCTCTTTTTTTGGGTTCGTTAATTTCCAGTGGTTGGTCCGATCTGGTTTACACTTGTGCTGGGAGAGGGTCGTGCCCTCTTGTTACTCATATTAGCATAGTCTCTTCCATGTTGGCATGGAATAGCCTAATATTATTAGGGGAGTAGGGTTGTTTATCAGTATAATAAACTTTGTGTCGCTTGAGCTTTAACGCTTTCTATTCAGATGGCTGCTTTTAGGCCCACTGAGGCGACTAGTTTTAAAAAATATGACCCTTATCCTCCTGTTTAAGGTTGTGTCCTTGGTTAAAGGGGCTGTACCCCCTTTAACTAACTCTCGTATTTCTCTTTTTGCTTACTTAGATGTTTCTTGATTGATTAAAGGGGGTACGAGGCTGAACTTCTATTCATTTCTTAGGCAACCAGCTATCACCAAGTTCGGTAGGTCTGTCACCTCTACCCGGGGCTCTTCCCACTCTTTTGCCACAGAGACGGGTTGGCCCAATAGGCTGTCCCGGGGTAGCTCACTTGGTTTCGGGGTTACAAACTAAAGGTCGCTTTGCTTGTGTAGTACTGGCTAAATCATGATGCAAAAGGTACGAGGTTTAGGCTCTGCTTTTTTATACTTATATGGATTGTTTCATTACTCTTTCAGCTTTCCCTTGCGGTACTTTTTCTATTGCTTAAGGTTACCTTTTCCGTCTCCCGTACTAAGGTGGAAAAATGGTTTAATTTATTAATTTAGGTTTATACTATATTATTTATGTTGTTGGGTTAGTTTAATGATTAAGCTAGCTGTTTGGTTCAGGGTGATCCAACTTGCATGGATGTCTTCTCGGTGTAAGGGAGATGCTTAACTGTCTCAGCCACGCCCTGGGTTTGATCCAAGTGCACCTTCCGGTACACTTACCATGTTACGACTTGCCTCCCCTTGTCGGTGCTTTGGTGTTATAAACATTTGTTGCTGTGTGACAGGGGAGAGTGACGGGCGGTGTGTACGCGCCTCAGAGCCGGGTTCAAAAGGACACTCTATTTCCTTTTTACTACTAAATCCTCCTTCGAGTAATTTTTCAGGGTACTGTTCGTTAATATTCTATGATAGAAAATGTAGCCCATTTCTTCCCACTTCGTGCGCTACACCTCGACCTGACGTTTTGGAATATATTCATTTAGCTTACTGTTAGTCCTTCACAGGGTAAGCTGACGACGGCGGTATATAGGCGGGAATGGCTAGAAGTGGTGAGGTTTAACGGGGGTTATCGGTTCTAGAACAGGCTCCTCTAGGGGGGTCTAAGGCACCGCCAAGTCCTTTGGGTTTTAAGCTAACGCTCGTAGTACCCTGGCGGACGTTTATTGTGGTATAACGTCTAGGTTTACGGCTAAGCATAGTGGGGTATCTAATCCCAGTTTGTTTCTTAGCTTTCGTGGGGTCAGGTGGGCTGTATTAAAGCTACTTTCGTTTATTGGGCCTCGAACACTCAGGAGCGTATGACGGCCAAGAGGCTCTTTGGCTTTAAAATTTCTGCTCTCCTTAACCACCCTTTACGCCGTGTCTATCGACTAGGGCCTCTCGTATAACCGCGGTGGCTGGCACGAGTTTTACCGGCCCTCTTAACACTAACTAAGTCAAGTTTTCACTTATGGCTTAATGTTTATCACTGCTGAATTCCCTTGGGGGTGTGGCGTGGCAAGGCGTCTTGGGCTAAAAAGTTAGTGCCTGATGCCTGCTCCTCGTCCCCGGGCGGGGGATTAAGGGCATCCTCACAGGGTTGCGGATACTTGCATGTGTAAATCGTGCTAGAGCTGATAGTAAAGTCAGGACCAAGCCTTTGTGCATGCGGAGCTTTTTAAGGCCCATCTTAGCATCTTCAGTGCTATGCTTTATTTTAAGCTACGCTAGC